GTTAATGTAGCTTAAATAAAAGTGTGACACTGAAAATGCCAAGATAGATTTTAATACATCTCATAAACACAAAGATTTGGTCCTAATCTTACTATTAATTATGATTATATTTATACATGCAAGTATCTGCACCCCGGTGAAAATGCCCTAAATTTACTAATAATAAACTAAGGAGCCGATATCAGGCACATGCCCATTACATCTTGCTAAGCCACACCCACAAGGGGTTCCAGCAGTAATAAACATTGAGATATAAGCGACAGCTTGAATCAGTAATAATCTAAAGAGTTGGTTAATCTCGTGCCAGCCACCGCGGTTATACGAGAAACCCAAATTAATTAACCACGGCCCAAAGAGCAGTTAAATGAAATTTAAATAATAGTTTAAAAAATTAACTAAGCCGTTATACGCAATAGTTAAATCTAAAACCATTAACGAAAGTAATACTAGTAAATAAAAAATATTGAAGCCGCGAAAGCTACGATACAAACTGGGATTAGATACCCCACTATGCCTAGCCATAAACTTTGACCATTCCGCCAGAGTACTACGAGCAATAGCTTAAAACTCAAAGGACTTGGCGGTGCTCTACACCCACCTAGAGGAGCCTGTTCTATAATTGATAATCCCCAATAAACCTCACCACTCATTGCAATACAGCCTATATACCGCCGCCGTCAGCTTACCCTTTAAAGGAAGACAAGTAAGCAAAATGACAAACATAAAAACGTCAGGTCAAGGTGTAGCATATGGGGTGGGAAGAAATGGGCTACATTTTCTTTAAGAAAAAACGAAAAACCAAATGAAAAAAGATTGGAAGGAGGATTTAGCAGTAAAAAGAAATAAGAGTGTTCTTTTTAAATTTGGCTATAGAGCGCGCACACACCGCCCGTCACCCTCTTCAACACTATGCTTAAGTAATTAACAAAACTATAAAACAAAGAAGAGGAAAGTCGTAACATGGTAAGTTTACCGGAAGGTGAACTTGGATTCAACCTGTAGCTTAAATAAAGCATCTTACTTACACTAAGAAAATACTTGAGAAAAACTAGTCAGATTGAGTAAAAATTATAGCCTAACTACTAACAACCTAAAAATATTTAAACTAAAACATTTAAAAACTTAAGTATTGGTGAAAGAAAAACGAAAAAGAGCTATAGAGAAAGTACTGCAAAGGAAATATGAAATAGAAATGAAATAAATAATAAAACAAATAAAAGAAAAGATTATACCTTGTACCTTTTGCATAATGGTCTAGCAAGTGAAACTTAGCAAAAAGAATAAAGTTAACCCTCCCGAAACTAAGCGAGCTACTTAAAAGCAACATATAAGTGTAAACCCGTCTATGTGGCAAAATAGTGGAAAGACTTCTAAGTAGAGGTGAAAAGCCTAACGAGCTAGGTGATAGCTGGTTGCTCAAGAAATGAACTTAAATTCAACTTTAAATATTTTCTTAACACAAAAAGAAACAAATAATATTTTAAAGCTAATTAATAAAGGTACAGCTTTATTAATAAAGGAAACAACCTAAATAATGAATAAAGACTATATTATTAAAAGAAATTAGAATTGTTGGCCTAAAAGCAGCCACCAGTAATGAAAGCGTCACAGCTCAACTTAACAAAACCTTATTATTCCATTAAATAATCAAAACTCATTATACATATTGAGCCAATCTATTTTATAGATGAACCTATGCTAGAACTAGTAACAAGAACTTATCTCTATGTACATGTGTATATCAGAACGAAAAATTCACTGATAATTAACGTTTATATACTACAAACCCAGAAAAATATATTACCCAACGTTTACCCAACACAGGAGTACTAAAGAAAGATTAAAAATTTAAAAAGGAACTCGGCAATTAAGGACTTCGCCTGTTTACCAAAAACATCACCTCTTGCATATAAAATATAAGAGGCCATGCCTGCCCAGTGACACTAGTTTAACGGCCGCGGTATTATGACCGTGCAAAGGTAGCGTAATCACCTGTCTTTTAATTTAAGACCTGTATGAATGGCAAAACGAGAGTCCGACTGTCTCTTTAAATTAATCAGTGAAACTAATCTTTCCGTGCAGAAGCGGAAATAATACCATAAGACGAGAAGACCCTATGGAGCTTTAAATTTCACTTAACTATAATTTTATTTTCCCCTAAGGGGGTAACCTTTTACTATTATAGGTTAATAAAAATTTTAGGTTGGGGCGACCACGGAAAAAAGAAAAACTTCCGAGAAGAAATTTTTAGAGGTACACTTCACAAAATAGAAAAATCTAATATATTGACCCAATAATTGATCAACGAACCAAGTTACCCTAGGGATAACAGCGCAATCTTCTCCAAGAGTTCTTATCGACGAGTAGGTTTACGACCTCGATGTTGGATCAGGACACCCAAATGGTGCAGCAGCTATTAAAGGTTCGTTTGTTCAACGATTAAAGTCCTACGTGATCTGAGTTCAGACCGGAGTAATCCAGGTCAGTTTCTATCTATGTTTAATTTCCTCTAGTACGAAAGGGCCGAGGAAGTTGGGCCAATGAAACATTAAGCCCATAACAACTATTGAAAACAACTAAAATAGACTGTAAACAATACAGCCTAATATAAAGGCTTGCTTGAGTGGCAGAGTTCGGTAATAGCAAAAGATCTAAAATCTTTCTACCAGAGGTTCAAATCCTCTCTTAAGCTATGACTTATTTTATATCTCAATTTATTAATCCCCTGATATATATTATTCCAGTCCTATTAGCTGTAGCATTTTTAACTCTTGTAGAACGTAAAGTTCTAGGTTATATACAACTTCGAAAAGGGCCTAATATTGTAGGCCCTATTGGGTTACTTCAACCTATTGCTGACGGATTAAAACTATTTATTAAAGAACCAATTCGCCCATCTACTTCTTCACAAATCTTATTTATACTTATACCAACCCTAGCCCTAACTTTGTCACTTGCTATTTGAATACCCCTTCCAATACCCTATTCTATATCAAATCTAAACTTAACAATTCTGTTTTTACTCGCTTTATCAAGCTTAACTGTATATTCTATTTTAGGGTCTGGGTGAGCCTCAAACTCTAAATATGCACTAATTGGAGCATTACGAGCAGTAGCACAAACAATTTCATATGAAGTAACCCTGGGTTTAATTATTCTATGTTTAGTTTTAATAACAGGAAATTTTAACTTAACTAATTTTAATTTAACACAAGAATTTATATGATTTATTATTCCGGCCTGACCTATAGCAGCAATATGATTTATTTCAACACTTGCTGAAACTAACCGAGCCCCATTTGACTTAACTGAGGGGGAATCAGAACTAGTTTCAGGTTTTAACGTAGAGTATGCAGGAGGCCCTTTTGCCCTATTCTTCTTAGCAGAATATTCAAACATTCTATTAATAAATACACTTTCAGCAATTTTATTTTTAGGAACAACAAATAGTTTAACTCAACCTGAATTATCAACCACAATACTAATTATAAAAGCAACAACTCTATCAATCTTATTTCTATGAGTTCGAGCATCATATCCGCGATTCCGTTATGACCAACTCATACATTTAATTTGAAAGAACTTTCTACCTTTAACTCTAGCCATAACCTTACTTCATATTTCACTACCGATTTTTATATATGGGAATCCGCCAATATAAAGATATGTGCCCGAAAGATAGGGATTACTTTGATAGAGTAATAAATAGAGGTTCAAACCCTCTCATATCTTAAAAAAATAGGATTTGAACCTATACCCAGAGGATCAAAACCCCTTGTGCATCCATTACACCATTTTTTAGTAAAATAAGCTAAAAAAGCTTTTGGGCCCATACCCCAAATATGTTGGTTAAACCCCTTCTTTTACTAATGAGCCCGTATGCATTGTCTATTATTTTATCAAGTTTAGCAACAGGAACTATATTAACATTAGCTAGTAATCACTGATTCCTAGCATGAATAGGTCTAGAACTAAATACATTAGCCATTATTCCCCTAATAACAAAAACCCACCACCCACGAGCAACAGAAGCGGCTACAAAGTACTTTTTAATACAAGCACTAGCCTCAGCAATAATCTTATTTTCATCAACAATAAATGCATGATTCACAGGAGAGTGAGATATCCCTAATATATCACATCCAATTTCAACAGCCGCCTTAACAATTGGATTAGCAATAAAACTCGGTATTGCACCGTTCCACTTATGACTTCCTGATGTTCTTCAAGGATTAGACTTACTTACATGTCTAATCTTATCAACCTGACAAAAAATCGCACCAATAATTCTTATGATTCAAATTCACTCACAATTAAATACAAACTTATTAATTATTATAGCCGTTCTATCTACAACTATCGGCGGATGAGGCGGATTAAACCAAACCCACCTACGAAAAATTATAGCTTACTCATCAATTGCACATCTAGGTTGAATAATATTAGTCCTATGTTTTATGCCTACACTAACCTTATTAAACTTAATTATTTATATAGTAATAACTACAGTCATGTTTATAATATTTTTAAATATAATATCAACTACAATTAATAAAATAGCTATATCGTGGTTAAAAAATCCAATAATAGCAGCATCAATAATAATTGTCTTAATATCTTTAGGCGGACTTCCACCAACAACCGGGTTTATACCAAAATGACTAATTATTCAAGAAATAACCAAACAAAACATAATTATTGTTACAACAATTATCACGCTCTCATCTTTATTAAGTTTATTTTTCTATCTTCGAATATCATATTCAATTTCTCTTACCACCTCCCCTAACATCTCTAACACTTTTTCAATTTGACGACAAAATAATAAAAACCCAACAATACTATCGACAGCAATTGTCTTTTCTACATTAATACTTCCTATTACCCCAACATTAATTAATATTTTAAACTAAGGATTTAAGATAACAAGACTAAAGACCTTCAAAGCCTTAAGTAGAAGTTTAAACCTTCTAATCCTTGTATAAGACCTGCAGGACTTTACCCCACATTAAATGAATGCAAATCAAACACTTTAATTAAGCTAAGGCCTTTCTAGATTAGAAGGCTTTTATCCTACAAATTTTTAGTTAACAGCTAAACGCTATAAACAATAAGCTTTAATCTACACTTCCTAGCTTCTCCCGCTGGTGGGGGGGGGAAGCGGGAGAAGCCCCGACGAGAATTATGTCGTTCTTTAAAATTTGCAATTTTATATGCTATACATTACAAGGCTTGGTAAAAAAAGGACTTGAACCTTTATGACAGAGGCTACAACTCTACACCTATTCGGCCATTTTACCTGTGATAATTACTCGATGACTATTTTCTACAAATCATAAAGATATTGGCACCCTATATTTAGTATTTGGTGCCTGAGCCGGGATAGTTGGCACTGCACTAAGCCTTTTAATTCGAGCAGAATTAAGCCAACCCGGGGCTCTGCTGGGTGACGACCAAATCTATAATGTCATTGTAACAGCACATGCATTTGTTATAATTTTTTTTATAGTAATACCTGTAATAATTGGTGGATTTGGAAACTGATTAGTACCATTAATAATTGGTGCACCAGATATAGCTTTCCCGCGTATAAATAATATAAGTTTTTGACTATTACCCCCATCCTTCCTTCTTCTATTAGCCTCCTCAGGGGTTGAAGCAGGTGCTGGAACGGGTTGAACTGTGTACCCGCCACTTGCCGGCAACCTAGCCCATGCTGGTGCCTCAGTCGATTTAACAATTTTTTCACTTCATTTAGCTGGTGTTTCATCTATTTTAGGCGCAATTAATTTTATTACGACTTCAATTAATATAAAACCTGCATCTATATCTCAATATCAAACACCGTTATTTGTTTGATCAGTACTAATTACAGCGGTTCTATTATTACTTTCTCTTCCGGTCTTAGCGGCAGGAATTACAATACTACTAACCGATCGAAACTTAAACACAACATTTTTTGACCCTGCCGGAGGAGGAGACCCAGTTCTCTACCAACACCTGTTTTGATTCTTCGGGCATCCGGAAGTATATATTCTAATTTTACCAGGATTTGGAATAATTTCTCATATTGTAACCTATTATTCTGCAAAAAAAGAACCATTTGGCTATATAGGTATAGTATGAGCTATAATATCCATTGGTCTTCTGGGATTTATTGTCTGAGCACACCATATGTTTACAGTAGACCTAAACGTCGACACACGAGCATATTTTACATCTGCCACAATAATTATTGCTATTCCAACCGGAGTAAAAGTATTCAGTTGACTAGCAACAATGCATGGCGGAGCAATTAAATGAGATGCAGCTATATTATGAGCCTTAGGCTTTATTTTTTTATTTACTGTAGGGGGGCTTACTGGGATTGTATTAGCCAATTCATCCCTAGATATTGTTCTACACGATACATATTACGTAGTAGCCCACTTTCACTATGTATTGTCAATAGGTGCTGTATTTGCTATTATAGGAGGATTTGTACACTGATTCCCACTATTCACAGGATATACACTTCATTCAACTTGATCTAAAATTCACTTTGGGGTAATATTTATTGGTGTAAATTTAACTTTCTTTCCACAACATTTTTTAGGGTTAGCCGGAATACCACGACGATATTCAGATTACCCTGACGCATATACGCTATGAAACACTGTCTCATCAATTGGCTCACTAATTTCTCTTGTCGCAGTAATTATAATAATATTTATTATTTGAGAAGCTTTTGCATCTAAACGAGAAGTTTTATCAACAGAATTAACATCAACAAATATTGAATGATTACATAATTGCCCTCCCCCTTATCATACATTTGAAGAACCATCTTTTGTACAATCACGAGTTTAGCAAGAAAGGAGGGAATTGAACCCCCTTAAATTAATTTCAAGTTAACCACAAACCAATCTGTCACTTTCTTGAGATATTAGTAAAGCCTATTACAACCCCTTGTCAAGGGGGCATCACTAGTTAAAATCTTGTATGTCTCTAATGGCACACCCATCACAATTAGGTTTTCAAGACGCAGCCTCACCAATTATGGAAGAGCTACTTCATTTTCACGATCATGCCCTAATGGCCGTGTTTTTAATTAGCACTTTAGTCCTTTACATTATTACAGTAATAATAACAACAAAATTAACTAATACTAATGCAATAGATGCACAAGAAATTGAAATAGTATGAACTATTATACCAGCTATTATTTTAATTGTAATTGCCTTACCCTCACTACGAATTTTATATTTAATAGACGAAATTAACGACCCGCACTTAACTGTAAAAGCAATTGGACATCAATGATATTGAAGTTATGAATATACAAACTATAATGATTTAGTATTTGATTCATATATGACCCCAACGCAAAACTTAAGCCCAGGGGAGTTTCGACTTTTAGAAGTAGATAACCGAATAGTTGTACCCATAGAGTCCCCAATTCGAATGTTAATTTCAGCGGAAGATGTCCTCCACTCGTGAGCAATACCATCAATAGGAATTAAAACAGATGCTATTCCAGGACGATTAAACCAAACAACTTTTATTGCCTCCCGTCCCGGTATTTTCTATGGTCAATGCTCAGAAATCTGCGGGGCAAACCATAGCTTCATACCAATTGTTGTTGAAACTACACCACTAAAACACTTCCAAAGCTGATCTTCTTCAATACAAGAATACATTAAGAAGCTTTCATGGATAAAGCAATAGCCTTTTAAGCTATAATTCGGTGATTTCCAACCACCCTTAATGATATGCCACAACTAAACCCTGGCCCCTGACTTGCAATCTTGGTTATATCTTGATTTATTTATTTACTTATTTTAATACCCAAGACAAACAACTTCAAATATAATAATGACCCTAACATACAAAATGTGAAAAAAATAAAACCACAATCTTGAAATTGACCATGAACCTAAGCTTTTTTGACCAATTTATAAGCCCCACAATATTAGGTATTCCACTAATTTTATTAGCAATAACCATTCCATGGCTATTATATGTTTCACCAACAGACCGCTGATTAAATAATCGCCTTACTACCCTACAAACATGATTTCTAGCCACCTTTACAAAACAACTAATGCTACCGCTAAATATCAAAGGACATAAATGAGCCTTATCACTAAGCTCATTAATAGTTTTTCTAATTACAATAAACTTACTTGGATTATTACCTTATACCTTTACCCCAACAACACAACTTTCACTAAATTTAGGGTTGGCTGTTCCGTTCTGATTGGCAACAGTGTTAATCGGCCTACGAAATCAACCAACTGCAGCCCTTGGACACCTTCTTCCAGAAGGCACCCCAACACTGCTAATCCCAATTTTAATTATTATCGAAACAATTAGTTTATTTATTCGACCACTAGCCCTAGGAGTCCGTTTAACTGCAAATCTCACAGCAGGCCACCTACTTATTCAACTTATTTCTACAGCAGTCTTTGTATTAATACCAATAATACCAACAACAGCTATTATTACTGCTATTGTTTTATTTCTACTAACCCTTTTAGAAATTGCTGTAGCAATAATTCAAGCTTATGTTTTTGTCCTTCTTTTAAGCCTCTATCTTCAAGAGAATACATAATGGCACACCAAGCTCACGCTTATCACATAGTAGACCCAAGCCCGTGACCACTAACAGGGGCAATCGCTGCATTACTACTAACATCAGGGTTAGCAATATGATTTCATTTTGGATCAATAATACTTATACTATTAGGATTAATAATTACACTTCTAACAATAACCCAATGATGACGAGACATTATTCGAGAAGGCACATTTCAAGGCCATCACACACTACCAGTTCAAAAAGGATTACGATATGGTATAATCTTATTTATTACATCTGAGGTATTCTTTTTTTTAGGTTTCTTTTGAGCTTTTTATAATTCAAGCCTAGCACCAACGCCGGAATTAGGCGAATGTTGACCACCAACAGGTATTACCCCATTAGACCCGTTCGAAGTCCCCCTTTTAAATACCGCAGTATTACTAGCCTCCGGGGTTACAGTAACATGGGCACACCACAGCATTATACAAAATGATCGAAAAGAAGCTATTCAATCATTAGCACTAACAGTTTTATTAGGCTTATATTTTACGCTTCTTCAAGCAATAGAATATTATGAAGCTCCGTTCACTATTGCCGATGGTGTATATGGATCAACATTTTTTGTAGCAACCGGCTTCCACGGCCTTCACGTTATTATTGGATCATTATTTTTATCTGTCTGCCTATTTCGTCAAATTAATTTTCACTTCACATCTAATCATCATTTCGGGTTTGAGGCAGCAGCCTGATATTGACACTTTGTTGATGTTGTATGATTATTCCTTTACGTCTCAATTTACTGATGAGGATCATATCTTTTTAGTATAATAAATACGTATGACTTCCAATCATTTAACCTTAGTTTAAATCTAAGAAAAGATAATGAATTTAGTAATTTTAATATTTATTTTATCTGCTATATTATCTGTACTTCTAATTCTAATCGGCTTTTGAATCCCGATATCTAACCCGGACACTGAAAAACTTTCACCATACGAATGCGGATTTGACCCATTAGGATCAGCCCGATTACCATTCTCCATTCGATTCTTTTTAGTAGCCATCTTATTTCTACTGTTTGACTTAGAAATTGCCTTGCTTCTCCCAACCCCCTGAGCACTACAACTAACCCCAGAAAGCACTTTATTATGAGCAACACTAATCTTAACTTTATTAACAGTAGGCCTAATCTATGAATGAATTCAAGGCGGATTAGATTGGGCCGAATAGACACTTAATCTAATTAAGAATATTAATTTCGACTTAATAAATTTTGGTTTAAATCCAAAAGCGTCTAATGTCACCAGTTATTTTTACACTTATGGCCGCCTTTATTATAAGCGCAATCGGACTAATACTTCACCGAACCCATTTTTTATCAACACTTATTTGCCTAGAAGGAATAATACTCTCACTTTTTATTATTATTTCTGTCTGATCAAATCAGCTTATATTAACATCTATTTTTTCACTTCCAATGTTCTTATTAACATTTTCAGCATGTGAAGCAAGTGCCGGCCTAGCATTAATAGTTGCAGCAACACGAACACACGGAACAGACCATTTAAAAAACTTAAATCTTTTACAATGTTAAAAATTATTATCCCAACAACCATACTAATATTAACAGTATGATGTACAAACCAAAAATGGCTTTGAACACATACAATTGCTAACTCAATAATTATTGCTCTAATTAGCCTAATAATATTTAATTTACCACTAGAAATTATACTACAAACTAATAAATTTTTAGGCCTAGATTTTATTTCATCTCCTCTACTAATCTTAACATGTTGGCTTATCCCATTAATAATTTTAGCAAGTCAAAAACACTTAAAAGAAAACCCACCAACCCGACAGCGTATGTATATTTCAATATTCCTTATACTACAAATTTCCCTTATTTTAGCATTTACCTCAACAGAATTAATCTTGTTTTATATTGCTTTTGAAACTACACTTATTCCAACGCTAATTATTATTACACGATGGGGAAACCAATCAGAACGGTTAAATGCTGGAACATATTTTCTTTTTTATACATTAGCCGGCTCATTACCACTCCTTATTGCACTTTTAGCATTACAAAATAATACAGGGTCTTTATCTCTATATTTATTGGAAAATATGAAAGCCCCATATTTATTTTTATATACAAATAAATTCTTATGATTTTCATGCTTACTTGCTTTCATGGTAAAAATACCACTTTATGGTGTTCACTTATGACTTCCAAAAGCCCATGTAGAAGCACCAATTGCCGGTTCAATAATTTTAGCAGCAGTTCTTCTAAAATTAGGCGGATACGGGATTATTCGTATTTCCTTACTACTTACACCACAAAAAGAACTGTGCTACCCATTTATAATTTTAGCTTTATGAGGTGTAATTATAACTAGTTTAATCTGTATACGACAAACAGATTTAAAATCACTAATCGCCTACTCATCTGTAAGCCACATAGGACTCGTAGTTGCAGCTGCAATTATTCAAACCCCATGAAGCCTTACAGGAGCAGTAATTTTAATAATTTCACATGGGTTAATTTCATCAGCTCTATTCTGCCTAGCCAACATAAACTATGAACGTTCACATAGCCGAACACTTCTTCTAGTTCGAGGAATACAAGCAATTCTTCCATTAATGGGAATATGGTGATTATTCGTTAATTTATCAAATATAGCACTTCCACCATCTCTAAATCTTTGAGGTGAATTAACTATTATAGTCTCACTTTTTAACTGATCAAAATGAACAATATTATTCACAGGACTAGGAACATTAATTACTGCAACCTACACCCTATACATATATCTCATGACTCAGCGCGGACCCGCACCAATGCACTTAAACAAAATAACCCCTAGTTATACTCGAGAACATTGCCTCATGTCACTTCATATGCTTCCAATACTATTAATAATTCTTAAACCTGAGTTAATCTCCGGAAACTTTACATGTTTATTTAATTTAAACAAAATATTAGATTGTGATTCTAATTATAAAAGTTAAAACCTTTTAATAAACCGAGAAGAGTTGAGAAACAAAAGAAACTGCTAATATCTAAACCTGTGGTTAAAATCCACAGTCTACTCAACTTTTAAAGGATAATAGTTATCCATTGGTTTTAGGTATCAAAAACTCTTGGTGCAACCCCAAGTAAAAGTAATGGATTTAAATTTACTATTCAACTCATCTTTCATTTTAACTTTAACACTACTAATTATTCCACTTTTTTTTAAAACAGAAAATTGACCAAACTTTGTTAAAGATTCCGTTAAATACGCTTTCATATCTAGTCTATTACCAATAATAATTTTCTTTAACACGGGGTTAGAATCAACAACAACCAACTTCAACTGAATATTTATTTATAATTTTAATATTACATCTAGTATTAAGCTAGACCAATATTCCCTTGTATTTATTCCGATTGCCCTATTTGTAACTTGATCAATTCTAGAGTTCTCAATGTGATACATACACCATGACCCTTATATTTCTCGATTTTTTAAATATTTACTAGTCTTTCTATTTGCTATATTAATTCTTATTACTGCAAATAACATATTTCAACTATTTATTGGGTGGGAAGGAGTTGGAATCATATCATTCTTATTAATTGGGTGATGGTACGGCCGATCAGACGCTAACACAGCTGCCATTCAAGCAGTAGTATATAACCGTGTGGGTGATATCGGGCTTATTATTAGCATAGCCTGACTGTCAATATATTCCAACTCATGAGAACTTCAACAAATATTTTCAACTTATAATAAAGAATCTATACTTCCTATCTTAGGATTAATCCTAGCAGCAACAGGAAAATCTGCACAATTCGGGCTTCACCCATGACTCCCAGCTGCTATAGAAGGACCTACACCTGTATCAGCCCTTCTGCACTCAAGCACAATAGTTGTGGCGGGAATTTTTATTTTAATTCGATTTCAACCACTTATTGAACAAAACAAATTTGCCCTAACAACCTGTTTATGCCTAGGAGCCTTAACCACTATGTTTACAGCAATTTGTGCTCTAACACAAAATGATATTAAAAAAATTATTGCATTCTCAACATCTAGTCAACTAGGGTTAATAATAGTAACAATTGGCTTAAATCAGCCTCAACTAGCATTCTTCCATATTTCAACACATGCTTTTTTTAAAGCAATATTATTTTTATGCTCAGGCTCAATTATCCACAACCTTAATGATGAACAGGATATTCGAAAAATAGGAGGACTACAAAACTCTATTCCTATTACAACCTCTTGTTTAACAATCGGCAGCCTAGCTCTAGTAGGAACTCCATTTTTGGCAGGGTTTTTTTCTAAGGACGCAATCATCGAAGCAATAAACACATCATACTTAAATTCATGGGCTCTAACTCTTACACTAATTGCAACCTCATTCACAATAATTTACAGTTTTCGAATTATTTTTTATGTACAAATAAAATATCCACGATCACTCCCAATCCAACCTATCAATGAAAACAATAAATTATTAATTAACCCTATTATACGCTTAGCATGAGGAAGTGTAATTGCAGGACTATTAATCATTAACTCTTCTTCTCCTATAAAAGAACAACTTCTTACTATACCACTTTTATCAAAAATAGCCGCACTATTAGTAACAATTATTGCCCTCCTACTAGCATTAGACCTGTCAAAAATTATAACAAAACAAAATATACATGCCTTTTCTAATAATTTAGCATTTTACCCAACAATCATCCACCGTATTTTACCAAATATAAACCTCTTACTAGGTCAAAATATCTCAACCCATATCACTGACATAACATGATATGAAAAAACAGGACCAAAATATATAACAGCCCAGTTTCTGCCCTCTATCAAAGCCATTACTAATTCTCAATCAGGTTTAATTAAAACCTATATAACTCTTTTCTTAACCTCCATACTACTTATAATTATACTAGCATCTTACTGCACGCAAAGAACCTCGAGATAAACCACGAGTAACCTCTAAAACAACAAATAAAGTTAAAAAAAGGACTCAGCCAGATGCTACTAAAAATCCCCAACCAAATGAATATATTAGACCAACCGCACCATAATCATATCCAACATAATCTAAATCTGTATCACTAAAAAATAAATAATCAACAGAAAAACTTAAACCAAAATAATATCCCAGAAAAATTAAAGATAAAATATATAAACAAACATGAAATAATACAGAAATATTTCCTCATGCCTCCGGGTACGGCTCAGCCGCTAAAGAAGCAGAATATGCAAAAACAACTAATATTCCACCTAAATAAATTAAAAGTAAAATTAATGATAAAAAAGAGACACCAGCTTCCACCAGTATACAACAACCACAAATAGCAGCTATAACTAACCCAAAAGCCGCAAAATAAGGTGAGGGGTTAGACGCAACTGCAATTATACCAACTATTATACCAATTATTACTAAAAATCCAAAATACATTATTTTTATTCAGAGTCTAACTGAAACCCTTGACCTGAAAAATCAATGTTGTATTCAACTATAAAAACTAATGGCCCACATCATACGAAAAACCCATCCAATAATAAAAATTATTAATAGCTCATTTATTGACCTGCCCACTCCTTCAAACATTTCTTACTGATGAAATTTTGGCTCTTTACTAGGATTATGCTTAGTTACACAAATCTTAACAGGGTTATTTTTAGCTATACATTATACAGCAGACACATCATCAGCATTTTCATCTGTAGCACATATCTGTCGAGATGTAAATTATGGCTGACTCATACGAAATATTCACGCAAACGGCGCCTCATTCTTTTTTATTTGTATTTTCCTTCACATTGGTCGAGGATTATACTATGGCTCATATATATTTAAAGAAACATGAAACATCGGTGTAATCCTACTATTCTTAGTAATAGCCACAGCTTTTGTTGGGTATGTTCTTCCATGGGGGCAAATATCATTCTGAGGCGCAACAGTAATTACAAATTTACTCTCCGCAATTCCTTACATAGGGGACACTTTAGTTCAATGAATTTGAGGCGGATTCTCAGTTGATAAAGCTACCTTAACTCGATTCTTTGCTTTCCACTTTCTATTTCCATTCTTAATTGCAGGAACAAGCATTATTCATCTTCTTTTCCTTCACGAAACAGGATCTAATAACCCTACAGGAATAACTTCAAATCAAGATAAAATTTCATTCCACCCATACTTCTCTTACAAAGATGCCCTGGGATTTCTATTAATATTCATTTTATTAATATTCTTATCCCTCTTTTCCCCAAATCTCCTAGGAGACCCTGAAAACTTTTCACCAGCAAATCCATTAATTACACCTCCACATATTCAACCGGAGTGATATTTCTTATTTGCTTATGCAATTCTTCGATCAATTCCTAATAAACTAGGCGGTGTTATTGCTTTACTTATATCTATCCTCATTCTAATATTAATCCCAATACTTCACACATCAAAACAACGCAGCATAATATTTCGCCCACTAACACAAATCATATTCTGAATTTTAGTAGCAAATACTATAATTCTAACATGAATTGGAGGACAACCAGTCGAACCCCCATTCATTGAAATTGGACAAATTTCTTCTATCCTCTACTTTTCACTCTTCATTATTATTATCCCAACAATAGGCATTTTAGAAAATAAAATAATGAAATGATACCAGGATAGTTTAATTAAAACATCGGCCTTGTAAGTCGAAAAGTGAAGACTAAGAGTCTTCTCAAGGTATTTTAATCTTTTACCGGGCAATGCCTACGATCCCAGGGATGCCACACTTTCCCAAGTACTGCCTAAAGTCAGTAAACTGCCACTCCCCTCCCACTACCGCATTTACAATTTTCACAAAGATACCTACACTTCTTTTTTCGCCCGACTTCTGCCTCATTACCCCGAGGTCGCCGACCTGAATCTTCTACTGCCTTATTTTGTCAAAAAAAAATATAAAATTTTTGTGTAAAAAAATATTGTTCAAGAGGGGGAGATTTTCACCCCCACCGCTGGCACCCAAAGCCAAAATTCTTGGAATCAAACTACCTCTTGCTCTAGACTTCCTAATGTACGAGTAACGTGGCAACATATTATGCCTATCGTACATCCAACTATCTGCCACACGACTATTTTTTAGTACTCTTCGGAGTGTGAGCCGAGCACTTAGGGCGAGAAACCACCAACCCGCTCCTGTCGATACGATGACCAGATCTGCGGACCCAAATTGTAGAGTGTCTAACTTTCCCTAATGCGTATCTGGTTAAAATCTATGGACACAAATTAAAAACTCATTCATCAATTGGATCGACCAGGCATTTGGCGGCTGCCGGCTTCTTGATAACTAATTGGCCCATGATCCCTCAGCCTCCTTCAAACACATCTGGTATTTTTTTATTTTCTGTGTGGTCAACCAACATACGGTAATATGTCTGGTACTATTTAATCTAAAGCTGAACATTACATGCAATTGTTTTATCTGGTCCAAATAGAATGAGTTAATTATATGAATGATTAAAAGACATATTCAATAATTTCTAAGTATTTTATTGATAACGTGTTTTTATATTTTTCCCCCGGAGCTTGAATTATCAATATTTAAGATTTTGAACATGAACTAATTTTTCCATCCTTTAAGTAAACCCCCCTACCCCCTAACAAATCTAATCAACACGTTTTTTACCTTGGTCAACCCCCGAAACTGAGGTAAAATTTTTGTCTACGACACTGGAATAATCAATAAAGTTTTTGAGAGTGAAATTAAAAAATTTGCGCAATATACAGTGTTACATACTGTA